CATGGTACTAGGAAGTGGAATCCTAGAATGGCACCTTATATTTCTGCAAAGCGTAAAGGTATTCATATTACAAATCTTACTAGAACTGCTCGTTTTTTATCAGAAGCTTGTGATTTAGTTTTTGATGCAGCAACTAGGGGAAAACAATTCTTAATCGTTGGTACAAAAAATAAAGCAGCTGATTCAGTAGCATCGGCTGCAATCAGGGCTCGGTGTCATTATGTTAATAAAAAATGGCTCGGTGGTATGTCAACGAACTGGTCCACTACAAAAACAAGACTTCATAAGTTCAGGGATTTGAGAGCGGAACAAAGGACGGGAAGACTCAACCGTCTTCCGAAACGAGATGCGGCAATGTTGAAGAGACAATTATCTCACTTGCAAACATATCTAGGTGGCATCAAATATATGACGGGGTTGCCTGATATTGTAATCATCGTCGATCAGCAAGAAGAATATACAGCTCTTCGAGAATGTGTTACTTTGGGAATTCCAACAGTTTGTTTAATCGATACAAATTGTGACCCAGATATTGCAGATATTTCGATTCCAGCCAATGATGACGCCATAGCTTCAATCCGATTAATTCTTAACAAATTAGTATCCGCAATTTGTGAGGGTCGTTCTAGCTATATAAGAAATCATTGATTAATAATAAGATAAGTCAATTATTTCGTGAATTCCATTAATTTATGGAATCGGTTACTATATCCTGAATATCGAAAAAGAGATCAAAATTGCTGGGGATATTATGTAATTACTTAGTATCCGAAATATACAATTCAATTAAAGTAGGCAAATCAATAAAGAGACGTTTGAATAAAAATAATTCCTTTTTAAGTTCTATTTATGTCAGAAGGCAATATGAATGTTCTACCATGTTCCATCAACACACTAAAAAGGTTATATGATATATCCGGTGTAGAAGTAGGCCAACATTTCTATTGGCAAATAGGAGGTTTCCAAGTCCATGCCCAAGTACTTATTACTTCTTGGTTCGTAATTGCTATCTTATTAGGTTCTGCTACTATAGCTGTTCGGAATCCACAAACCATTCCGACCGATGGTCAGAATTTTTTTGAATATGTCCTTGAATTCATTCGAGACTTGAGCAAAACTCAAATTGGAGAAGAATATGGCCCTTGGGTTCCTTTTATTGGAACTATGTTTTTATTTATTTTTGTTTCCAACTGGTCAGGGGCTCTTTTGCCTTGGAAAATCATACAGTTACCTCATGGGGAGTTAGCCGCACCCACGAATGATATAAATACTACTGTTGCTTTAGCTTTACCTACGTCAGTAGCATATTTCTATGCGGGTCTTACAAAAAAAGGCTTGGGTTATTTCGGTAAATATATTCAACCAACTCCAATACTTTTACCAATCAATATCCTAGAAGATTTCACAAAACCCTTATCACTTAGTTTTCGACTTTTTGGTAATATATTGGCTGATGAATTAGTAGTTGTTGTTCTTGTTTCTTTAGTCCCTTCAGTAGTTCCTATACCTGTCATGTTTCTTGGATTATTTACAAGCGGTATTCAAGCTCTTATTTTCGCAACCTTAGCGGCGGCTTATATAGGGGAATCCATGGAGGGTCATCATTGACTAGCTTTCAAAATATGCTTTTTTAGTTATACCAACACAATGTATGGGCGGTTCAGATAATCCATTCTGGAACAAAATAGATACATGTGTCTATATAATTTAGAGTAGTAGTAAAAAAGATTACGATATGGAATTCAGTTGTCAAAAAAAAAAAAGAAGGAAGCAGATCTAAAAAATAAAATATTTTTCCAAAGATTTCTGTTTGGACCACTTATGCCATACTCCCTTCACTTCAATATTCATTCTATTTCTATATATTTATTCAGTCAATCCTTATTATGATTCATACATATACATAATTTTGATAAGAATTGTTATGTTATCCAGTTCCGATATGCGATAAAATCAAAAGAAATGTTTTTGTGGAACTATTCTCATTTCATTTGATTTTATTCAATTCAATGGTTGATATTGATCCAAATTTGAATTCATTGCATGCAATTCGATCTCCAATATTTATATTTATTGATATGTAAGGATTCAGACTAAGAAATTAGTCCATTTGTATTCATGTTTGTATTAATGTTAATGCGAGATAATTATTGATAAATAAAAAGAACGAATAATTTCAGGATTCATAAAAAATGAGTTAGGGGTGGGGTCGAACTGGATATACATAATTTTTTTAATGTCTATAAATGTCTATAAGTAAACCCTTCGTTTCAAAGAATAATTCTAGAATCGGGTTGAATATAAGATTTTGGTTTACGTTATCGAAGAAATCATGTATATGTGATATTAGATCTTTACTAGTTATATATGAACTATCCATATATCTTATTAACTTTCCTACCCCATCGCGATTTTAGATAGGAATTACAAATTACAATAGAAAAGAAAGACTTTTTCGTTTCGTATAGGCCCCGCCGAATGAATAAACAGATCAAGCATATAGAAGTAGAAGAAAAAGAGCGCATAATTAAAAGAACGGCGCGGAACAAATAATGAAATGGAAGAACTAGATCTGATTGATTATGGATTCATAAAGACTCCATGGATAGGAACTAAAAACACGAGATCTAACTAGTTCTGCTCATTCAATAATCTCATTACTTAAAATTTGTAGTTCATAGTTATTTTGATTGGATGGATCTTAGTAATGGAATAATAAGTCATAATTCATTGGTTGCTTGTATCATTAACCATTTCTTTATTTTTATGCGAGGAGCTTACCATGAATCCACTGATTTCTGCTGCTTCCGTTATTGCTGCTGGATTGGCTGTAGGGCTGGCTTCTATTGGACCTGGAGTTGGACAAGGGACTGCTGCGGGCCAAGCCGTAGAAGGTATCGCGAGACAACCAGAAGCAGAGGGTAAAATACGAGGTACTTTATTGCTTAGTCTGGCTTTTATGGAAGCTTTAACAATTTATGGGCTGGTCGTGGCATTAGCGCTTTTATTTGCAAATCCTTTTGTTTAATCTTCAAAATAACTGGGAAAGTCTTTTTTTTATCTTGCTCATTTTTTAGATTTTCCGCTTTATTTTTAAAAATATATTTATATCAAGATTTCAATCCTACAATAACTTTAACTTATTCGTTGAGATAATACAATACCCCGTGGGAAGGACTAATTTGAGGATCCGGAATTAGCGGATCCACTCGCTTTTTTCCTTCCCGTTCTCGGTCCAATGGAACCCCCTTTTTTAGTACGCCTTGCAACGAAGGAGATATTTCATAATTGAATTGATATGATACCTGGCCTGGGACCTAATTATAATTAAATTGAGTATTTTTTTGGGGGGGTTCAATTGAAATTAAATAGATTGAGAAATACGAATACGAAAAAAAATCAACAAAGGGTGAAGTAATACAAAAAGAACTCTGTTCAATTTAGTCCTATCTATAAGAGGAGATCATATGAAAAATGTAACCGATTCTTTCGTTTCCTTGGGTCACTGGCCATCTGCCGGGAGTTTCGGATTTAATACCGATATTTTAGCAACAAATCCAATAAATCTAAGTGTAGTCCTTGGTGTATTGATTTTTTTTGGAAAGGGAGTGTGTGCGAGTTGTTTATTTCAAGAATAAGCTGTATCTAACCAGCTGCATTTTTTTCGTTATAACTAGAAAATAAAGGTGCACAATCCCGCGAATTACTTCTGAATCTGAATCAATTCAGAAATCATATGTACGAACCGTAGCATTTCGTGATTCGTTGGTAAATACACTTTGATTCTCTATCAACCAATAATATGGGGCCAAAAACATGGTTAAAGCGAAATTGTTTGAAGTCTGGGCGCAACATCGGTGTTCTTTCTACCAGTATGTTAATATGGCGAGAGTTTCAAAATGAATCTGTGCATTTTATCCGATATAGAACACTCATATCGAGAAAATGATTTGAACCTTTTTCTGTTACTGGAAAAACGGGAATCCCCTCCTTTTTTTATCCAATGCGGAATCGACGACCTATGTATAAAGTAAGATGAATTTTTTGGATTTGAATAAAAAAAGAAACAACTTTGCCGATAATTATAGATTTTTTTGTCTGGTCGGAAGAGTCCTCCGAATACTCTGGTCTTGGATCAACGATCCATTTCAATATTTTTGAATCCGAACAGAAAAAGAGAGGATAAGCTCATTATAAAAAAATGATATGGGAATGCCCCATAAGTAAGTGAGCGTGAGAGCCAAATGAATCGAAAGATTCCTGTTTGGTTCGGGAAGAGGTCATGGAATTGTTAAAATTTATTGTAATGGGAAGATAATCTACTTTCATTAAGTGATTTATTAGATAATCGAAAACAGAGAATCTTGAGTACTATTCGAAATTCAGAAGAGCTACGCGGAGGGTCCATTGAAAGGCTGGAAAAGGCCAGGGCCCGCTTACGAAAAGTAAAAATAGAAGCGGATGAGTTTCGAGTGAATGGATATTCCGAAATAGAACGAGAAAAATTGAATTTGATTAATTCAACTTATCAGAATCTAGAACGATTAAAAAATTACAAAAACGAAACCATTCAGTTTGAACAACAAAGAGCGATTAATCAAGTCAGACAACGCGTTTTTCAACAAGCCTTGCAAGGAGCTCTAGGAACTCTGAATAGTTGTTTGAACAACGAGTTACATTTACGCACCATCGGTGCTAATATTCGTATGTTTGGGGCGATGAAAGAAATAACTGATTAGTCCTTCCTTCTACTGTAGGCATTATTTATTTTATTGATTTTTCCTTTGCTTCTGAAAAAGAATTAAGCAAGACTCATGGCAACCCTTAGAGCGGACGAAATTAGTAATATTATACGTGAACGTATTGAGCAATATAATAGAGAAGTCAAGATTGTGAATACTGGCACCGTACTTCAAGTAGGTGATGGCATTGCTCGTATTCATGGTCTTGATGAAGTAATGGCAGGTGAATTAGTAGAATTTGAAGAGGGTACAATAGGC